GGTGACGGCTAGTTTTGGTATGTTGGGAGATATCATTATTGCTGAACCCAACGCTTACATTGCATTTGCGGGTAAAAGGGTAATTGAACAAACATTGAATAAGACAGTACCCGAGGATTCACAAGTGGCTGAATATTTATTCCATAAGGGCTTATTCGATCCAATCGTACCACGTAATCCTTTAAAGGGCGTTCTGAGTGAATTATTTCGGCTACATGCCTTCTTTCCTTTGAATCAAACTTAGATTAAGTAGAGCTGTAGAGTAGAGTCTTCATTTTTAATTTATTAATTAATTTAATAATTAATAAAACGGAATAAATTTTTAAAAATGAAAATTATTAAATTATAAGACAAGAGCACAAAATAACTAATAATATGAATAATAAAGCACAAAATAACTAATAATATGAATAATAAAAGGGTGTATTATCATACATATATTTCGTGTAGAAACGTGTAGAAGGGTGAATAAGTCCGTTTATTTACATATTTTTTATTTACACATTTTTTTTTTATAGGTATTTAGTAAAAAAAATTATTAAAACATATACTTATATACTCCTTATTTAGGTATATACTCACTTAGGTATACTTAGTATAATATTAGTATAATATAATTATTATATATAAAATATCTTTATAACAATATAAGGTTAAAAAAAAATATTAATATAAAACAATAAATAAAAATAACAGGTACAAATATTAAATCGAGGTACCCATTCAATGATAGCTTTCAACAACTTTCCCTCCATTTTTGTGCCTTTAGTAGGCTTAGTATTTCCGGCAATTGCAATGGTTTCTTTATCTCTTCATGTTCAAAAAAACAAGATTTTTTAGATACTATAGGGACAACTCTTATCCATTTTTTTTTTTCAAAACTGACTTTGATCATAACACCCATATCTATTTAGTAGAATATGGTATAACATGTGGCTTCTTTCGAGCCTAAGCTCTTATGTATGTGTAAACATGATATATGGGTAAATGAATTCTAACAATTTTCAAATGGATCGGTATCGGGGAGAATTTCGGAAATGGAAAGTCAATATATCTATATGTGGATATCTATAGGAAATCATATGAAAGAGATGTTATTATTTTAGTTTGGATCTAAGCAATTCGATGAATTTTTCTAAAAGGTTCACATCATAGTAGTGCTGGTTGATGAGAGTTACTTCGGAAACAAAAAAAGTAAAATCAAATTTATTTTTGTTATTCTTCCAATTCCAATAAAATGCAACTAGGTCTAGTGAGAGTATGAGTTGGCGATCAGAACGTATATGGATAGAACTTATAGCGGGATCTCGAAAAATAAGTAATTTCGGTTGGGCCCTTATTCTTTTTTTAGGTTCATTAGGGTTTGTATTGGTTGGAACCTCCAGTTATTTTGGTAGGAATTTTATATCTTTATTTCCTTCTCAGCAAATAAATTTTTTTCCGCAGGGGATCGTGATGTCTTTCTATGGGATCGCGGGTCTTTTTATTAGCTCCTACTTGTGGTGCACAATTTCGTGGAATGTAGGTAGTGGTTATGATCGATTCGATATAAAAGAGGGCATAGTGTGTATTTTTCGTTGGGGATTTCCTGGAAAAAACCGTCGCATATTTCTGCGATTCCTTATGAAAGATATTCAGTCCATCAGAATAGAAAATAAAGAGGGTCTTTTTGCTCGTCGGGTCCTTTATATGGAAATCAGAGGCCAGGGGGCCATTCCCTTGACGCGTACTGATGAGAATTTGACTCCACGAGAAATTGAGCAAAAAGCTGCTGAATTGGCCTATTTCTTGCGCGTACCAATTGAAGTATTTTGAAAAAAGGAACTGAAAAATGAATACTTTGCAAGAGGGAAAAAACTCAAGAACCCTCTTTTTTTTTTTCTATACCATAACTTAACGGAAGTTTGTTCTGAACGCCTATTCGAGCCAAAGTAAACGTATACGAAGCAACCCTAAAACGAAATTTTTTGTGTCCATAATTTTTTTTATTTTAATATTTGATATTTTTTTTAATAGAACGGGAGTTCTTTCGTCTCGAAATCCAACTAATATTAATTTGAAGTGGGCTCTTTCTTATTCTATTTCTGTATTCTTTCTAGATTCAAGGACTAACCTAACCGCTATACTGCATCACAAATAAAAACCTCGCAATAGATTAATGGGCTCGATGACTTGGGATATAACTTATGCTTGATAGAAATATTAGTATCATATAGAGTCGACGCATGGGGCGAGTTCATTTAAACTTCAAAAATTCACAGACGAAAAATGGCAAAAAAGAAAGTATTCATTTCCCTTCTATATCTTGCATTTATAGTATTTTTGCCTTGGTGGATCTCTCTCTCATTTAAAAAAAGTCTGGAATCTTGGATTACTAATTGGTGGAATATTAGGCAATCCGAAATTTTTTTGAATGATATTCAAGAAAAGAGTATTCTAAAAAAATTCATAGACTTAGAGGAACTCCTTCGTTTGGAGGAAATGATAAAGGAATACCCAGAAACGCATTTACAAAAGCTTCGCGTCGAAATCTACAAAGAAACGACCCAATTGATCAAGATGCACAATGAGGATCGTATCCATACAATTTTACACTTCTCGACAAATATAATCTGTTTCGTTATTCTAAGTGGTTATTCTATTCTAGGTAATGAAGAACTTGTTATTCTTAACTCTTGGGTTCAAGAATTCCTATATAACTTAAGCGACACAATAAAAGCTTTTTCTATTCTTTTATTAACTGATTTATGTATAGGATTCCATTCGCCCCACGGTTGGGAATTAATGATTGGCTCTGTCTACAAAGATTTTGGATTTGCTCATAATGATCAAATTATATCCGGTCTTGTTTCTACTTTTCCAGTCATTTTAGATACCATTTTTAAGTATTGGATCTTTCGTTATTTAAATCGTGTATCTCCTTCACTTGTAGTGATTTATCATTCAATGAATGACTGAAAAATGATTGAACGACCCAATTATAATATTTGTTACTTTGTCCATAAGCAAAACACTCAAAATTGTACTTATTCTTTCTACCCAGCCAAGGGATCTCTCCAATATTTCAGAAAAATTATTTCAGTAAATAGCAAAATTATAGATAGGGAACTCTACTAGCGACCTACCTAATTTTATTGTAGAAAATTTCGGGATCAATGATTGGACCATGCAAACTAAAAAAACCTTTTCGTCGATAAAGAAAGAGATTACTCGATCCATTTCCCTATCGCTCATGATATATATAATAACTCAGGCACCCATTTCAAATGCCTATCCCATTTTTGCACAGCAGGGTTATGAAAATCCACGAGAAGCAACGGGCCGTATTGTATGTGCCAATTGCCATTTAGCTAATAAACCCGTGGATATCGAGGTTCCACAAGCGGTACTTCCGGATACTGTATTTGAAGCAGTTGTTCGAATTCCCTATGATCTGCAAGTGAAACAAGTTCTTGCTAATGGTAAAAAAGGCGCTTTGAATGTGGGGGCTGTTCTTATTTTACCCGAGGGGTTTGAACTAGCCCCGCCCGATCGTATTTCGCCCGAGATTAAAGAAAAGATAGGAAATCTGTCTTTTCAAAGTTACCGCCCTACTAAAAAAAATATTCTTGTGATAGGTCCTGTTCCTGGTCAGAAATATAGTGAAATCACCTTTCCTATTCTTTCCCCGGACCCCGCTACTAAGAAAGATGTTCACTTCTTAAAATATCCCATATACGTAGGTGGGAACAGAGGAAGGGGTCAGATTTATCCCGACGGGAGCAAGAGTAACAATAATGTTTATAATGCTACAGCAGCAGGTATAGTAAGCAAAATCATACGAAAAGAAAAGGGGGGATACGAAATAACCATAGTGGAGGCATCGGGTGGGCGTCAAGTGGTTGATATTATCCCTCCAGGGCCGGAACTTCTTGTTTCTGAGGGCGAATCCATCAAACTTGATCAACCATTAACGAGTAATCCTAATGTGGGCGGATTTGGTCAGGGGGATGCAGAAGTAGTACTTCAAGATCCATTACGTGTCCAAGGCCTTTTGCTCTTCTTGGCATCTGTTATTTTTGCACAAATCTTTTTGGTTCTTAAAAAGAAACAGTTTGAGAAAGTTCAATTGTCCGAAATGAATTTCTAGATCCGCGAATTTTTCAACATCAAACTCTAAAAAGAAATAAATTGTTGTTGGCAATTATATTATGTAATTGTGTATGATCAAAAAAATTTTGTTTGTTTCTTTTTTCGGATTTCGGGAATTACTTATACTGGTCATGATGTGTATATTGTGAAGAAGACTATTTGATTTTACTTATCTCTTCTTTGTTTTTTCAATCCAAATCGAAGTGATATAGAATGAATCCGTCGTTTTATATTTGAATAGAATAAAAACAAAAGATAAATAAGCGGATAATATAAACCAAAGTATAAATGAAAGGAACAAAGGGTTTAGGGGGGGGTTGTGCGTCTCCTAGTCTTTGACACAAGAAAAGGGATTTTCCACAACCCTTTCTTGTGTCGAATTAATAATGATTCTTGATCCTATTCGTCAAAAATTCCTATTCGTGGGTTCCATTTTTTTTTTTTCGGTTTATCATAACCTTTTTTCGATTTATCATGTTAAGTAGTGGACAAACAAAAATATAGGTAAATTTATTGAACAAGTAGAACTTCTTCAATTTCAATGAACTTCTAAAATAGAAAAAAGGAAACTTTGATTAGATTAAGATTAAAGAAAGTAAGGTTCTATTTTATTAGTATAGAAAGGGTTTGCATGATATCTAATCGATATAAATCCATATATAGAACTATATAGAATTGTGAGTCATCCAAAAAACGGAAATCGAGTGATTCCTTCTTTGTTTTCATTTTTTAAAGTATTCGCAGATACTTTGGAGTAAAAGATGTTCTGAATCAATTAATGAAGTGCATTTTTCAAAACATCAATCATAAGAAAATGTGGATTTTTTTGAAACATTTATACAAAAAAAATAGTATGATTATTAAGAACT